ATAGACATGAAAGCGTAAGAACTCGACGGGATTCCCCTCTTTTTTTGTCTGATTTGAGGGGGACAGACCCGTTGAGTTCTTAAGAATCGTACTTTTTTCTTTGTTTTCGTATAACTGACAAAATAGATTTACTTTTCGGCTGTTTCAAAAATTTCAGTTCTGATAATGTTTTTGAAAAACGAGCTTCATTAATTGATTCAGAACACCCGCCCCTTGCTAATATTTATGGGTGGGTACTTTCGTTTCAAAGTTAGAAGAAAGAAGGAATCACTCAATTCCTTGTAAGATAAAATTTTTCTTCGATTTGATGTTGTGTAAATTGATATTGATTTTCTATTTATACTAATTGAAAATTATTATAATTTTAAAATTATAAATAATTCTAATAAGTCCTAATTTAATTAATAAAATTTCCACTCTTGTTTTTTTTATTTGCCCACTACCTCTTATACTTAATATTATCTCATAATAAATTAAATTATTATTTCATAATAAATTTATCGCATAATAAATCGAAAAAGTTTTCTGATACATTGAGAAAAATGAAAAACACGACTAGAAATCATTGAAGAACAGGATTAAGAATCATTACTCTTTCGGCACAAGAAAGAGTTTCAAAAATTCCCTTTCTTGTGTCGAAGACTACTCGGAAGACGAATGCTCTCTCCTCGCATTTGACGTTTGCCGCAGTTATCCCTTCTATATAACCGAATAACCGATTACTTCTGTCTAATTCAATTGGATTAGATTTTGAGTCGAAAACAAAATTATTGATACGTTTTATCATATCATAGTTAAATATGGCATTAATAAGATAACCACATCATCCGAATTTGCATAAAAAAAGTTAAGAGGGGTACCAACAGTCTTCTTCAAAATCGACATATTATGACTAACAATGTGGTACACTAAATTCCGAGCATCTCCATCTCATCCAGTTCGAGTAGAAAAAGTCTAAACAAGCAAAATTAATAAATCTGCAAGTCTAGAAATTCATTTCAGCCAATTGAACCTTCTCAAACTGTTTCTTTTTAAGAACCAAAAAGATTTGTGCCAAAATAACAGATGCCAAGAAGACCAAAAGTCCTTGTACACGCAATGGGTCTTGAAGTACTATTTCTGCATCCCCTTGGCCAAATCCACCCACATTCGGATTACTCGTTAATGGTTGATCCAATTTGATGGATTCACCCTCTGAAACAAGAAGTTCTGGTCCTGGGGGGATAATATCAACCACCTGATGTCCGCCCGTATCTGTTATGGTTATTTCATACCCCCCCTTTTCTTTTCGTATGATTTTGCTTACTATACCTGTTGCTGTAGCATTATAAACTGTATTGTTACTCTTACTCCCGTCGGGATAAATCTGACCCCTTCCACGGTTCCCGCCCACGTATATAGGATACTTTAAAAAGTGAATATCTTTCTTAGTAGCAGGGTCAGGGGAAAGGATAGGAAAGGTGATTTCACTATATTTCTGACCGGACACGGGTCCTATCACAAGAATATTTTTTTGGCTGGGGCGATAGCTCTGAAAAGACAAATTGCCTACCTTTTCTTTAATCTCGGGAGAAATACGATCGGAAGGGGCTAATTCAAACCCTTCCGGTAAAATAAGAACAGCCCCTACATTCAAACCCCCCCTTTTTCCATTAGCAAGAACCTGTTTCAATTGCATATCATAAGGAATTCGAACAACTGCTTCAAATACAGTATCAGGAAGTACTGACTGTGGAACCTCAATATCGACGGGCTTACTTGCTAAATGGCAGTTGGCACAGACAATACGTCCAGTGGCTTCTCGTGGATTTTCATAACCCTGTTGTGCAAAAATAGGATATGCATTTGAAATGGCTGTCCGAGTTATGATATATATCATGAGCGATACGGCAATAGATCGAGTAATCTGTTCCTTTATCCAATAAAAAATCTTTCGAGTTTCCATAGTCCAATCTTCATCCCAAAATTTCTACAATAAATGGGGTAAGTTGCTAGTATAGTTTCCTATCCACGATTCTGCTAGTTACTGGGGAATAATTTAAATGGAATAATATTTTAGTGGAATAATATAAGATAAGATGAACCTCCCAAATGGGTCTAAATAGAAAGCCTAAGTGCAATTTTTAATGATTTAGTTAGATATAACTACAAAGTAACAAATATTCTAATTAGATTAATTTTAATTAATAATTAATTAGACTAATATATTAATATTTTAGTAGATCCTCTATCAGTCATTCATTGAATGATAAATAACTACAAGTGAAGGGGATATGCGATTTAAATAACGAAAAATCCAATATTTAAAAATGGTATCCAGAATGACTGGAAAAGTGGAAACCAAACCAGATACAATTTCATCATTATGAATAAATCCAAAATGTTTGTAGACAGAGCCAACCATTAGTTCCCAACCGTGGGGTGAGTGGAATCCGATACATAAATCCATTAATAAAAGAATAGAAAAAGCTTTGACTGTGTCGCTTAAGTTATATAGGAATTTCTGGGCCGAAGAGTTAAGACTAACAAGTTCTTGATTACCTAAAAGAAAATAACCGCTTAGAATAAAAAAACAGATTATATTTGTTGATAAGTTCAAAATCGTATGGATCCCGTCTTCATTATGTATCTTGATTAATTGAACCATTTCTTTTTGGATTCCTATACGCAGTTTTTGTAGATGTGTTTCCGAGTATTCTTCAATTATTTCCTCCAAGACAAGGAGTTCCTCTAATTTTATGAATTTTTCTAGAATTCCCTTTTCTTGAATATCATTCAAAAAAATTTCAGATTCCCCAGCATTCCACCACTTAGTGACCCAAGATTCCAGGCTTTTATTAAATGAGAGAGAAAAAAGGTAACAGGGCAAAAATACTAGAAATAGAAGCTTTAACAAGGAAGGAAATGCTTTCTTTTTTGTCATTTTTTGATCGGTGAATTGTTAATCAACCCACCTCATTTGTTGACTCTATGCAATCGAATATTTATTTCACGCATGAGTTATATACAAGATATGAAACCTATAAATTCAATTGATTTTCTTTGTTGTTATTGAATCTAGAAAGAATAGAGAAATCAACTAAGAAATCACTTCGAATGAAGAAATACTAACCAAATATTGTTTCGCGAGATCTCAATTGGTCAACAATTGTCTCCTTTGGATGAAGGGTGAAAAGAACCCACCCCTTGATAAGTAATGAATATTAGTTAAATTGTGAGACAAAAGAACTCTCATTGTATCAAAAATAGCCAATAAAAAAATTCACGGATTACTCACAGTCAGGAATAGAATAATTGACGAAAAGAGATTACGACAAAAGAGAAGCAAAATTGTCTAGTGATGAGATTGAATTGTTCTTTTTGGATTGTTTATTAAGGAACACAAAATAAAGGATAAAAAGAAACATCGATTGAAAAAAAAATTACAAGATAGGATTTATCTAGATCTAAAGGAGTAATTTCAACAATTATTAAACTTAACAAAAAAGAAAAAAATTTTCTTTATACCGAAATGGTTTGATATATGAATTATTTCTATTTGTTACCTGTTTAAATTCAATTTCGTGTGGATTTGCATACGTATAAAAAACCACAAAAAAAGTTTCATTTTATGGTTGTTCCATACGCTTTGGCTCGAATGAGACTTTACACCTAAATTTTGTTATGTTATCGAAAAAGGAAGATTCTTTTGATTTCCTTTTTATCTCCTGCTGAGAAAGGCCTCTTTATTTCCACGGATTTATCAAAATCAAAATACTTCAAGCGGTACACGCAAGAAATAGGCCAATTCAGCAGCCTTTTGCTCAATTTCTCGTGGAATCAAATTATCATCAGTAAGAGTTAAAGGAATGGACCCCTGTCCGCGGATGTCCATATAAAGAACACGACGAGCATAAATACCCTCTTTAACTTCTATTCGAATCGACTGAATATCTTTTAGAAGGAATTGGAGGAATATGCGACGATTTTTTCCAGGGAATCCCCAACGAAAAATACATACTATGCCTTCCCTTCTATCGAATCGATCATAACCACTGCCTACATTCCAAAAAATTGTGCACCACAAATAGGAACTAATAAAGAGACCCGAGATTCCGTAGAAAGACATTACGATCCCTTGCGGAAAAAAAGATATCCAATTTCTACCAAGATAACTCGAAGTTCCAACGAATAGGAATCCTAATGAACTTAAAAAAAGGATAAAGGCCCAGCAGAAATTACTTATTTTGCGAGACCCCGTTATAAGTTCTATCCATATATGTTCTGATTGCCAACTCATACTTGATCCAATTAAATTTTATTGTAATTTAGAGCATACCTCAAATTAATTTGACTTTACTTTTTTTTGTTTCCCAAGTAACTGCCATCAACTAGCACTAGACCCTTTACGAGTAAGTGGAGTAAGTCATCAAATTGAAATTGATTAGAGCTAAAATCATAAGATACCCCTTAATATGATATGATCCATAGATATATGATCCCGATATAGGTAGAGATAGAGATCCACGGGCTTTCTCTTTCAGCCATTCGGCGTCCTGGTCGATTTGAAAACGACTAAAATTCATTTACTCAGACTCATATATCATACGGGCGTTAGAATTCTTTCCTTTATCTTTATATGTGACAAAAATTATATGGTATACTAAATTCAATTAAATAGATATCTGTGTTATGATATAAATCTTGGTTTTGAAGTTTTGAAAAAAAAATGGAAGAACTTAGGCCCACCGGATCTAGATAATCTTATTTTTTTGAATATGAAGAGATAAAGAAGCCATTGCAATTGCCGGAAATACTAGGCCTACTAAAGGCACAAAAACAGAAGGAAAGCTGAAAGTTGTCATAAAATGGGTGCCTCAATTTATTATTTGTACCTGTTATTGTTTATTTATAAATAAAAATATTTTCTATTATTATAATTCATAATTTGTGAATTTGAATTCAATTTTAAATTCTTAGTATAGAGCTAACTGCTAATTATGTATATTTATGTATAATAGATAAATATAAAGTTAAATATCTAAAGTTAATATATAGAGAATAAACGCAAGAAATCTAGAACTAACTAAATAAATTTATTCATCTTTCGAATCTTTCTACACGAAAGATATGCAGGAAAATCCCCCTTTGTTCTTAAATTATTTTTTCTTTTATTCTTCTTCGTGTCTTCGAATTTAATATTAATAATTAATAAAGAAAGATTTTCTTAAACATTATTGAAAGATTCATTAGAATCCGAATCGCTAGGGGTTGTTAACTAAAACAGGATTTTCGGTAAATGGAAATAGAGAAAAAGAAAAAAATCTCTATATATTTTTTTCATTATATCCGTACGACAAGAAAAAATTCGTTTTGTTTTCCTAATTTGAAGAATTCACCCTTTGTTTGATGTTTAAGTTTGATGTTTAAAAAGAATTATATGAACCTTCCAGATTCTCTCTACAGTTAGATTGTATGAAAACAACAAAAATGACATTCTTAGTTACTTTTATTCCGATAAACTAACTACTCATTTGCTAAAAAATAACAAAAATTTTCACTTAGTTCTCTATTGAATTTTGATTCAAAGGAAGGAAAGCATGAAACTCAAGTAACTCACCGAGAACACTTTTTAAAATATTACGTGGGACAATTAGGTCGAATAAACCCTTCTCGAATAGGTATTCAGCTGTTTGCGAACCTTCGGGGACTGTTTGATTCAATGTTTGTTCAATTACCCGTTTGCCCGCAAATGCAATGTAGGCGTTGGGTTCGGCAATAATGATATCACCCAACATACCAAAACTCGCCGTCACGCCACCAGTAGTAGGAGATGTAAGGATTGCTACATAAAATAACTTTTTATTTGACTGATAATCATATAAAGCAGACGAAATTTTAGCCATTTGCATTAAGCTCAAACTTCCTTCTTGCATGCGCGCTCCTCCAGAAGCGCATACTATAATAAGAGGTAGAAACTTATCGGTAGCATACTCAATCAAACGAGTAATTTTTTCCCCGACTACGGATCCCATACTACCCCCCATAAATTGAAAATCCATAATCCCAACTGCTATGGGAATGCCGTTTAGTTGGCCGATGCCGGTTTGGACAGCCTCAGGTAATCCTGTCTTCCTTTGATAAGAATCAATGCGATCTTTATAAGGTTCTTCTTCGGAATGAAATTCAATAGGATCTAGAGAAACCATATCTTCATCCATAGGATCCCAAGTACCGGGATCGATCGAAAGTTCGATTCTATCTGAACTGCTGATTTTCAAATGATATCCACACTGTTCACAAATATTCATTTTTGATTTCAAAAATTTCTTATAATTTAATCCATAACAATTTTCACATTGAACCCACAAATCTCTATATTTTTCACTTACACCAGTATCATTAGAACTTTCTCTTAAAGTAAAATCACTAACTTTCGCGTCGGTTAGTATACCCGAACCCCCCCTTTCGCTAATTTTTCGAATTTCACCATAAATCGAACTATAAATGTAGTTATCACTGTAATTATCATTATTACTTACAGTGGACGTATCAATCCAGATTTGAGATTGAAGATAACTGTCAATGCAACTATTAATATGAGTCTCATACAAGTAACGATTCGAGTAGGGATCTTCACCCATAGATGCAGCATTGAGATAACTAGAATTCTGATAACTCGAAAAAGAACTTTCTAGTTCACCCCAAAAAGAATGATTGTTGTCAATCTCAAAAATTTGATTTTCAATATCAAAATATATGGAATAACTGTCTCCATTACTATCCTTAACGAAAAGGGTGGCATCAGGAATAAAATTCCGAATGTCTTTGACAACGAATAAAGGATCAACCTTACTGTAACTAGAATCGCGACGACCTTCCCAGTACTGAATCCTTTTACTCGTAGCCGTATCATCTTTTCCGCTGGTATTTTCAATAGGACTAAGACTGTTCATTGGTTTATCTAGCCCACACCGGCATTCGAACTCCTTCTTAACCAACATCGAATTAAACCACCATTTTTCCATAGCGTTTTCTTGCCTCCTATTTGTATGAAAATGAAAATACAATAGATGAATAGTCATTCGAGCCAAAATTCTTTAGTTGAATATTTTATTTCCTACCAGAATAAAAAGAGAAACTCAATCACTAGAATTCGTTAGTAACTAATAAAATATGTAAGGAGTTTTCCTAGTGAAAAAAGTCTTTGTTGTTTTGTATAAATCGATGGCAATACTTCACTATATATGATATATGATATGACTATGCCAGAACACTTTTTCGTTAAAAAAAAATGATAAGGAGTATGTTCTCCTCAGTCATGTTAAATTCGCATAAAAAAAAGAATTTTTTATAAATTCGAAATATTTTTTTCAGAAAATCTCGTCTAAGAACTAACTAATAAAAGGACAATATACGGGATCAGTAGAAAGGTCTTGTTTCAAGAAAACTCAAGAATATAAACGAATATACCAATCCTAAGAATCCATAGGATTCGTTGTGGATCCAAGATAGCAACCG